GAATCGTCCATTACGATATATAAAAAATGAGAAATTAGAAAATGCTTTACGCAATGAAATGTCACAATTTTTTTTTTTTACATGTATAAGTGATGGGAAACAAATAATATCCTTTACATATCCGCCCAGTTTATCAACTTTTTCGGAAATGCTAAAACGAAGAATTTCTTTGTACATAATAGAAAAACTATATGACGAAGATCTTTATAATTCTTGGATTTATGCTAATGAAAAAAAAAAGTTCAATTTGAATAATGAATTGAGAAGCCGAATCCAAATTATAGAAAAAAATGAGAGATCCTCTAGTCTGGATATGCTTGAAAAAAAAACCATATTATGTGATGATGAAAAAAAAAAGAAATGCTTGCCAAAAGCTTATGATCCTTTTTTCAACGGACCCTATCGAGGAACGAGAAAAGAATTAGATTCATGTGCAATCATGAATACTTATACAGATACAGAAGATTTAGTAGAATTTTTTTTTATAAATAAGATTCATGATCTACTTCTTAATGATTCCGTAGAACTTCACCGTCAATCATTTTTGAATTCTACAGAAGAAAAAGGAATTGATTCAGAAAGTGAAGCAAAATATTTTCAATTTTTATTTGATGTAATTACAACACATACAAAAGATCAAAAAATAATGAAAAAGAAATCTATTGGAATTAGAAAAGAAGAAATCAGTAAAAAGGTTTCTCGATGGTCATACAAATTAATCGAGAATTTGATAGACGAGGAAGACGAAAATGAAGAAGGTTTGGAGGGAGAATATTATGATATTTATTCAAGAAGAGCCAAAAGTGTGATAATTTATAACGATAATGATCAGAATACCAATTCTCTTTCTAGTATTCAGAATACTAGTAACAAGGATGATCAAATGGAAGAGGAAGAGGTGGCTTTGATACGTTACTCACAACAATCGGATTTTCGTCGCAATCTAATCAAAGGATCCATGCGCGCTCAAAGACGTAAAACAGTTATTTGGAACCTCTTTCAAGTAAATGTACATTCTCCTCTTTTTTTGGATCGTCTATACAAAACATCTTTTTTTTCGTTTTTTGATATCAACGAAATTAAGAATATAATTTTTAGGAATTGGATGGGGAGAGAACAAGAATCAGAATTCAAAATTTCCTATTTTGAAAATGAAGATAAAAAAGAAGAAAAAAAATATAAAAATGAACAGATAGAAATATCAGAAGTTTGGGATACCTTTATAATTACTCAAGTAATAAGAGGTTTGATGTTAGTAACCCAATCTTTTCTTAGAAAATACATTATATTACCTTCATTAATAATAGCCAAAAATCTTTTCCGTATGTTATTATTTCAAATTCCCGAGTGGGACGAGGATTTTAAGGAATGGAATAGAGAAATCCATATTAAATGCACCTATAACGGTGTTCAATTATCAGAAACAGAATTTCCCGAAGCTTGGTTAATAGAGGGTATTCAGATAAAGATTTTATATCCTTTCTGTCTGAAACCTTGGAAAAAATCTAGGGCACGATCTCATCATAGAGATCTAATGAAAAAAAAAAAAAAAAAAATAAATTTTTGTTTTTTAACAGTCTGGGGAATGGAAGCGGAACTTCCTTTTGGTTCTCCTCGAAAACGACCTTTCTTTTTTGAACCTATTTATAAAGAACTTCAAAAAAGAAAAAAAAAAGGAGTCATCCAAATAGTTCGAATTATCAACCTAATAATGAAAAAACTGGATAAAGTAAATCTAAATTTATTATTTGAAGTGAGGAAAGAAAAAGTATATGAATCAAACGAAAAGAAAAAAGATTTAAAAAGAAATATTACTAGTGAATCATCCGTTCTAAATCAAACGATAAATTGGTTCAATTATCCACTAATAGAAAGAAGAATGAAAGATCTTTCTGATAAGACAATTCAAATCAGAAATCAAATTGAAGAAACTGCAAAAGACAAGAAAAAAAAAGAAATAGTTATAATTTATGATAATAAAAGATCGGGATTACAGAAGCATATTTGGAAAATATTAAAAAGGAAAAATATCCGATTAATGCGTAAATCACACTACTTTATAAAATCATTTATTGAAAAAATATACATAGATATTTTTTTATGTACCATTACCATTTTTAAGATCAATACACAACTTTTCTTTGAATCAACAAAAAAGATCTTTAATAAATCCATTTACAACAATGGAATAAATAAAGAACAAGAAGGAATTGATGAAAGAAATCAAAATACAATGAATTTTCTTTTGACTATAAAAAAATTGTTTTCAAATATTGATAATACTAAGACTAGCAATAAAAATTACAATACTTATTGGAACTTATCTTCCCTATCCCAAGCATATGTTTTTTACAAAATATCACAAAACCAATTACTTAATAAGTATCAATTGAGACCTGTACTTCGATATCAAGGGAGCTATCCTTTTTTTAAGGATAATTTAAAAGACTATTATATGATACACGGAATATTTAATTCTAAATCAAGACATAAGCAAATTAATACGTTTGTAATGAACGAATGGAAAAACTGGTTAAAAAGTTATTATCAATACGATTTATCTAAAAAAAAAAAGTATCAATTAGTATTAGTACCTAAAGAATGGAGAAATAGAATTGATAAACATCGTATGATTCAAAATAAGGAATCAAACCAATTGGATTTATATAAAAAAGATCGATTCATTTATTCCATGAAAGAAAATGACTATGCAGAGAATTCATTTATGAATAAAAAAGATAAATGGAAAAAACATTACAGATATGATATTTTATCATATAAATACATAAGCCTCCCTAATTTATACATTTCTGAATCAACATTAGAAAAAAAAGGGGACCAAGAAATTACATATCATTTAAATACATCGAAACCTGAATCATTTTATGTATTGGTAAGTATACCTAGTAATGATTATCTAGAAAAAGTAGACAAAGGATTTCTTATTGATAGGAATACTAAATTGGATAGAAAATATTTTGATTGTAGAATTCTTCATATTTGTTTTCTAAATAATATTGAGAATAATATAGAGATCTGGACCAATGCACATATTGGCATCAAGATTCAGAAAAATACTAAGACTGAAATAAATAATTTCAACAAAATGGAAAAAAAAGATCTTTTTTTTCCTACAATTCATCAAGAGAGCAAAACATGGAATTTCGTTTTTGATTGCATGGGAATGAATAAAAAAAGGTTCTATGATAATGATATCGCATCCAATCATGATACTATATCCAATCTAGAAACTTGGTTCTTCCCAGAATTTGTACTACTTTTTGATGTATATAAAATTCAACCTTGGATCATCCCAATCAAATCACTCTTTTTTCATTTTTCTATAAATGAAAAAATTAACGTAAAATCATCTAAGAAAAAAAAAGATCTTGAAGAAGATTACGTAAGCTTAGAAATAAAAAAAGGTATAAAAAAAAGACAATATAAGAGCAATAATGAAATGGAACTAGATTTCTTTTTGAGAAAATATTTACTTTTTCAACTAAGATGGGCTTATCATTTGAATAATAAATTAATGAAAAATATAAGGACATATTGTCTCCTACTTAGACTGATAAATCCAAAGGAAATTGTTATATCTTCGATTCAAAGAAGTGAAATAAATCTAAATGAAATGGTGATTCAAAGGGACCTAGTTTTTGCAGAATTGATAAGAAAGGGAATATTTATTATTGAACCAATTTGTCTATCTATACGAAGAGATGGAAAATCTATTATATATCAAACTATGGATATTTTATCAGTCGGTAATAAGAAGTACCAAACAAATAAAAAATACACAAAAAAAAGAATTGAGAAAGAGGGGTTTAAAAAATCCATTGCACGACACAGCAACATCTTTTTGAGTGGAGACAAAAATCATTATGATTTACTTGTTCCTGAAAATATTCTATCCCCCAGACGTCGTAGAGAATTTCGAATTCGAATTTGTTTAAATTACCGGAATTTTCATGTTGTGGATAGAAATCCAAGATTTTGCAATGAAAATAAAATAAGAAACTGTGGGCAATTTTTGAATGAGAACAAACATATTAATACAGATAGAAAAAATTTAATTAAATTCAAATTGTTTCTTTGGCCCAATTATAGATTAGAAGATTTAGCTTGTATGAATCGCTATTGGTTTGATGCCAATAACAGCAGTCATTTCAGTATGTCAAGAATACATATGTATTAACAATTAGGAATCAATTCAATTCCAATGAAAAAAAAAGAATTTAGAGTTGATTTCCTACATATCGTATAACATATTTGGTAGATGAGAAAGCCAAAAAACATATACACTATGTAATAAGACTCTAATACATGATGCTGATTTTATAGTTTTATAGTATATCAATTTTCATTAGGAAGAGTGAAATTTATTTAAGTAAAAAGAATAAAGAAATTGTTCTATTTCGTGAATACATATATGTTTTGTATATTTTGATTAAAATATACAAAACATAAAAACATAAACCACATAAATGATAAATGAAAAAAAGAGTATATGAATATAATCCAATTTTGATGTATACTAGATGAAAAGATAAAAATAATAATAAATATTCTTTATTATTATTTTTTTATTTTATTTTTCCTGATCGGTAAAATTCACAGAAAATAAAGATACAAATTTTCATTTATGGTCAAAAAAAATTCATTCATCTCAGTTATTACACAAGAAAAAAAAGAAGAAAATAGTGGATCTGTTGAATTTCAAGTATTCCATTTCACCAGTAAGATACGAAGACTTACTTCACATTTAGAATTGCACAAAAGAGATTTTTTATCACAAAGGGGTCTACGAATAATTCTAGGAAAACGTCAACGATTATTGACTTATTTGTCAAAGAAAAATAAAGTGCGTTATAAGAAATTAATGGATCAATTAAATATTCGGGAACCAAAAATTTCTTAATTAAATTTGAATTTCTTATTATTATTCTTGTTCTTTTTTATTTTTTCATTATTTTTTTCTTAGTTCAGTTATTCTTTGTTTATATTTTTAATTTTATTTTAATAAATTAATGAAAAAATGAATTAAGGAAAAAAATATGAGCCACAAGATAAATTGGACAAAGTTTCATAATTACCTTATCCCATACAAATAATTTACCTGTAACTATTCAATATCTTTAGTAATATTTCTGGGATCAGTTCTTAAATTTGGAGGTCTGGGAATAGTATTACTTACCAATCCCATTGATTCTGCCTTTTCATTGGTATTGTTTCTTCTTTTTTGTATATCCTTAATTCTATATTTTTTTGAATTCCTATTTTGTAGCTGCCACGCAGTTACTTATTTGTGGGAACCATAAATGTATTAATCATATTTGCTGTACTGTTTATGAACGGTTCAGAATATTCCAATGATTCCTATTTGCGGACCTTTGGAAATAGGATAACTTCATTGGTTTGTACAAGTCTTTTTTTTTTCATTGAATGACTACTCTACCAAATACGTTATGGTACGGAATTTTTTGGACTACAAGATCAAATCAGATTATAGAACAGGATTTCTTCATAAGTAACGTTCAACAAATTGGGATTCATTTATCCACAGATTTTTCTCTTCCTTTTAAACTCATTTATCTAATCCTTTTACTTTCTTTGATAGGTGCAATTACTATGGCTCATCAATAATCTATTATAATAATCTATTATAACTAATATAAAATATAATAAGAAAGAAGAACTTCTTTTTTTATTAAAAAAATGAAAATGGATTTAATCTATTTTTTTCTCAATTTACTGTGAATCTATTTTTTTGTTCTGTAATTCTTCTATTCTAGTCAACTTAATCGGTTTGATTTTTGTTCATATTTCAATGAATTGAGAGAGATAGGGAATTTATTAATAATGTTAGCACATGTATTTCTTCTAAGTGTTTATTTATTTCCTATCGGTATCTATGGACTGATCACAAGTCGAAGCATGACTAGAACACTTATGTATCTTGAGTTTATACTGAATTCGGTGAATCTAAATCTCGTCACATTTTCCAATCTATTTGATAGTCAACAATTAAAAGGAGAAATTTTCTCAATCTTTGTTATAGCCATTGCTGCTGTTTAAGCAGCTATTGGACTAGCTATTGTTTCGTCGATCCTTCGTAACAGAAAATCAATTCGTATTAATCAATCAAATTTGCTGAAGAATAGTCATAATTCTTCTATTTTCACATAGAAATCAAAACATAAGACTTTTCTAATTTTAGAATGTTCTAAATAGAATCTAATAGAATTAGAATTCAATATTCAATATTAATAGAATCTAAAATTCTCTTATTATTATTTATTTTCTTTCTTCTCTTTTTTCATATAGATTTATGATTGAGATTTAGAGTTACTAACCTCTTCTATCACTAACCTAATAACAAACGTATTAATTTGATATTGATATATCAATTATATCAATATCAAATTAATTCTATTTCTATCTATCTATATATCTATCTATAGAATTATTATACCTATATACTAGAATCTTTCTATATTCTATATCTATATACATATAGTAAAATTAAAATGAATTGAATTCGTAAACTTATATTTCATGGTTATTGAAATAGAAATCAAAGTATCTTGGTCCTTTCTCATAAACAGATTAAAAAATCTATAGATTCTTAAATTTTTGATAAATCATTGATTCATCTGGTGTCTACAATAGAAAATATATGATTATTTCATTTTCTTATTTTACCAGATTGAAAATTTTTTGTGTTCAAAACTGGAATTTATAGACCCAATGTCACATTCAGTAAAGATTTATGATACATGTATAGGATGTACCCAATGTGTTCGAGCTTGCCCCACGGATGTATTGGAAATGATACCTTGGAACGGATGTAAAGCTAAGCAAATTGCTTCTGCGCCAAGAACCGAAGATTGTGTAGGTTGTAAAAGATGTGAATCCGCTTGTCCAACGGATTTTTTGAGTGTCCGTGTTTATTTATGGCATGAAACAACTCGCAGCATGGGTCTTTCTTATTGATATGTGACAAAAAACTCCACTTGAATCATTTGATTCCTCTTTACCGACAAAAGCCCGTATTCGAGAAAAGAATTATTCTTCTCCCGAGCACGGGCTTTTCTGGTATAATCTTATCTTGTCTTTATCACGAGTTATTTTCCTTGGTTAACAAGACTTTTTGTTTTGCCCATATTTGCAGGTTCTTCAATTATCTTTTTCACTCATAGGAGAAATAAGGTATATAGGTGGTATACTATATATATATATGTATCCTTCTAATGATCTATTTCTTTTTTTATCATTTTACAATTGGACGATACGATCCATTAACTCAATCCAAGAAGGATTCTAAATGGATCAATCTTTTTGATTTTCAATCGAGACTGGAAACCGATGGATTTTCCATAGGACCTTTTTTACTGACAGGATTTAGAACTACTTTAGTAGCTTGGCCAATTACTCAAAATCCGCGATTTTTCTATTTCTTGATGTTAGCAATGTATAGTGGTCAAATAGCATCATTTTCTTCTCGAGACTTTTTTTTTATTAATAGGAATTCTAGGTATAGGATTCTAGGTATAGGTTTCCTAATTATAGGAATAACTGGCATAGGACTTAATGAAATCATTTTACAAAGACTATCTCATAGATTGATTGGTGCTGCGCTTTTTTCTTAGCAGGAACAAGTTGTGATAGAATACCTTTTTTTTATCTCGAAGAGATGGGGGATACCTATTCCAATGTCAAAAATCTTTATCATGTTTAGTAGTTTCTCGATGGTTTCTCTTGCATTGCCAGGAATGAGTGATTTTATTACAGAATTCTTACTCTTTTTTGGAATAATTACCAGCCCAAAATATCTTTTCATACCAAAAATGTTAATTACTTTTGTAATGTCAATTAAAATGATATTAACTTCTATTTTTTATTATCTATATTACGATATTACGTCAGATTTTCTATGGATACAAGCTATTTAATATTACAAACTCAAATTTTTTTGATTCTGGACTACGAGAACTTTTTGTCTTGATCTATATCTTTCTATCTGTAATAGGAATTGGTATTTATCCTGATTTGTTCTCCCGTTATCGGTTGACAAGGTACAAGTTCTCTTTTTATAGATACTAATTCTTTTTTTAGATTCAATAAATTTAATTAATTATTAATTGGAAAAAAAAAGTCTTAGAATTCTTTGACTTTCATATTTTCACGATTCTTCGTTGTGCAATGAAAAAAAGGTAAGTGTTAATTAGAATTGTAATTAGATATAAGATATATCTAAAGTTTTTGAGAACCATTTGAATAATTCCTCTATTTAAAAGGTTCTCAAAAACTCGCACAAGATTTCATTGTGTATCTGATGATTCTTTTATGTATCCTTTATGCAGTTTCTTTTATTCAATTAGATATTCATTGGAATGAGCCATAACTATGGAACCCGATTCCTAATAGATTAATCCCAAAATAGCATATCCAAATTAGGAGAAATCCTATAGAAGCTACAAATGCCGAATTCGTAACTTGATTTTGCAATTTTGAATTTTTTCTAGTATGTAAATAAATTGCAAATATGGTCCAAGTAATAAATGCCCAAGTTTCCTTAGGATCCCAATTCCAATATGAACCCCATGCTTCATTAGCCCATACTGCTCCAGAAAGAATGCCTATGGTTAAAAAGGTAAACCCTAAACTAATGACACGATAACTCCAAGAATCCAAATGCTGAATTAATTGATATTTGTAAAAATTTTTAAATGATAGGAAAGAAGTCTTTTTTAAAATATTTCCTTTTTCGTTCAAATATTCCATATCACCAAAGAAAAATGATTTCCTTAAACTTAAAAAATTCTTGTTTTTCAAAAAAAAATCGATTTTTTTTTGAAATGTAATCACTATAAGAGCAACTGATAATAATGATCCGCATAAAAGAGCTGCATAGCTCAATAACATCATACTGACATGCATCATTAACCACTGAGATTGTAGAGCAGGTACTAATATTGCGGGTTGATGCATTTCAGTTGAAAGACCTGACGTGGCGAAACCTTGGGTAAAAAAGGCACTTGGTGCAGTTATTGCGTTTAAATCATTTTTAGAATTCCTAATATACGGAATTATATGAATAATGGATAAACTCCATGAAAGGAAAATTAATGATTCGTATAAATTACTTAAAGGAAAATGTCCCGAAGAAATCCAACGAATAACTAAAAACCCTGTTATAGAGGAAAAAGTAGCTATTATTCCTTTTTCTGACGAATTACGTAATTCTTCGATTTCGTAGACTAATAAGTTCATCAAATGAATTATAATCACAATTGAGATGATCGAAAAGGAAATATGAGTTAATATATGCTCTAAGGTCGCAAATATCATAAAGAAAAGTCCTTTTTAAAAAATGAAATTGGGGCTTAAATAGAATCTAAAATATTGAAAAATTTAGATTCTTTAGATTCTATTAGATCTATTATACTATTAGATCTATTGTATCTTTATTATTAACATGAATTAATATTTATGCCGCCACTCGGACTCGAACCGAGATGCTCTAGCACTGCTTCCTAAGAGCAGCGTGTCTACCAATTTCACCATGGCGGCGGCTTACTTTAAATAATAATAGGAAATTCATGTTGAATTGTCTATATTCAATAAAGTTTAGCAAACAATGAAGAAAGATGCATTTACATTCGTATATTCATATGGAAATGTTCAATATCAATACTACTTAATTAGTATATTCATCTTCGTAAGTTCATTTTTAATAATTAAATTTATCCGTACTAGAAATATAGTTTTTGTTTATCCAGAACAGTCAGAACTAAAAAGTTTCGTTTCCAATCGGAGTCTAAAATTCATAATCTTTTTTCTAATGATTTTGAGACCCAAGGCCTTAGTATAAAGTAGAATGGAATATTAAGATTCTTCCTTGTCTATCGTAATTGTGCTTTTCTATTTTGAAAAGCACAATTCATAGGAAATAAAAAAATCTCACGAATTCAATATCAATAAATCTAAATTTCAA